ATGAGATTCTGAAAGGAGGGTTCATTTTAGTTAAATTAAATAACTAAAGTTTTCTCTTTTGCTGAAGAAGTTTTGATAGCTACGGATCACAAAAAACACTAAAATCAGAACAGAAAAATGCATTGTGGAAAAATCGATAGTTTCTTTTTTAGTTCCGAAAATGAAACTAAAATTCAAATAGAAAAATAAAAAGAATGTAAATAGTCTTTCTTCTTTTTGTTGTTGCTTGAATATTTTATATTCAATTGAATATAATAAATAACAAGCATTTTTGTTTTCAAATCAAATAAATCATTATTTATCTAGAATTCGTTGGAACAAAAAAAGGGGCCCGGCTAGGTACTGACCAGGCCAGGCCATCAGAATAAGAAGGGCCTTTCGAACAAAATCAACACAAAGATGTCTTCTTTTTTTTTTTCTTTATTTTTCTTTTTTTATTTATAGGCTCGTTCGAGCCCTTCCTTTATCTAATTAATCTAAAAGAAATTCCTGATTTGGATATCTCTTTTGGATATCTCTATAGAATAGAGAAAAAAAGACTCCTTACATTATGTGTAATGTAGTAATTCTCTTTTTCAATTGGGAGAGATGGCTGAGTGGACTAAAGCGTCGGATTGCTAATCCGTTGTACGAGTTATTCGTACCGAGGGTTCGAATCCCTCTCTTTCCGGTTCCGTTGATGACTTGATTTATTTATTTATTTCATTTTCAAATTTTTGAAATCTTAGTTAAACGTGTGGAATAGATAAAATCCTAAGAAAATTTGAAAATGAACCAAGGAAAAACCCTTTGGATTTTATTCTTCACGTCCAGGATTACGTCCTGGATCATTAGATAGGAATCCAAAGATGAAGAGAGAAACAAAAAATATCACTACGGTATAAACGAAGAGTTTCAGAGTAAGCATTACACAATCTCCAAGATGATTTTTTTTGAAAAAAAAAAAGAGAATAGATCTTCCATTTTTCTACCACATATCCTATTTTGACACCAAGAAATGAGGTTTTTCTAGAAATAGAAATGAATTGTCAGAAATCTATTTGGAATAAGAGTTTTTCATTAACAAAAATTTCTTTCATATCCAAATTCGATATTGTGGGAGACCCTAATATAATTAATATAATAGGGTTAGGGTCTTTCACTGGAAAAGGGTCAAAAAAGGGAGGAAATGGGGTAAGCCGGATTTATGGCGACTATCCAAGAATTTCAATGTGTGAATCGAGGGTTCAGACTCTAAAACTTATCTGATTTTATCAATTGTTAGAGAATTTTTTCTCGAAGAAATCATGAATCTTCTAGGATATTATTAAGGATCTCATCGAAAACTTACAGCAGCTTGCCAAACAAAGGCTAAGAGAAAAAAAAACACAGGTATGACTGGCATAACATCTACGATTGGATTCAAAAAAGCATAGGCTTCGGGCAATTTGCCGAAGAAAAAACTACTCGAATAAAGGGCAGAATTAAGACAAATACAGATCAAACTAAAGATATTAAGCATAACAGACATTTTGTTCTTGGAGATAATTGCATTTTGATTGAGTTATTGATATAAGGAAAAAGGAAGAAAGGAAGTAAGGTATACAAAAAATCCTTCTTTTTCTTTGAACCCACCCAATCAAAAATCCTCCAATTCTCAAAGGAGAATAGAAGAAATCATACTTTCATACAATATCTTAATTGAATTATATGTAATGATCAATAAATTGAGTTGAATTCTATATCTATATGGATTAAAATCCTAGTAATAATCTATTCTATAGATATTTGGACTGGAGTTGACAAACAACCAATAACAATATTATTGTTTCTTAGTGTAGATTAGAAATTGATAATGGGGCGTGGCCAAGTGGTAAGGCAACGGGTTTTGGTCCCGCTATTCGGAGGTTCGAATCCTTCCGTCCCAGAGCCATATCCATTTTTTTTATATCTTTAGAATAAAGATTGTTTTCTTGAACAACTTTCGGTTTAAAGTCTAATTTTAGATGGAATGTGATTCTTTTATATCTTATATGAATCATATCTTTTTTCACAAACTGAACTGAATCAAATTCAAATGACACGCATCTGGACCTGAATCTATTTTTTATCAGGTAAGATGAGAACATGGATCAAAATAAAAGAGTTTGAATTCAAAAAAGTTGGGTGGGCTTTTCATCATATGTTCATTCCCTTTGATATTTAGGGAAGTTAGTTACTTGGAAAAACTTTCCATCCCATATCTATTTGAATTTTCAACGATGGATGTATTTTGAATCGAGATGCAAAAGAATCTATATTCCCTATCTCTTATTATTTATCCCGTAAATGAGGGAGTCTAATTAGTAATTAGATTTTTCTCGAGATCTCTGAATTCGAAACAAGAGCGAGTTCTTGATACTAATTAAATTCAATCAATAGGACTAAGTCTCTTAGTGGGTTAGACTAAAGCTTGACTAAATTTGGACTTATTGTTTGTTTTTGTAACTAGACAAGTCATTTCCCATACCGGATCAGGATTCCTTTTTTTTGCTCTATCATTCCCATAGAAAGAATAGGGGAGTGGATAGGAGATAATAAGTATTAATTTAAATATCTGTATCTGTCCAAATCTCATTAACAAATGATCAAATAACATATTTATATATGTTTATATGTTATGGAATCGATGTATTTTCTTTGAATCTCGTTTTTTTATTTTATTTAGGTATTTTTTTTGTTTGGCTATAATGAAGAATTGTAAATCTATGTAACGATTGGATTGAGGCAGGGGTGATTTATCCTATCCCTTTTATTCACTTTATGACAAGATTTGATTAGTGAAATATTACTCAACCCCATGTTAAACAAAATGCATATAAAATGAGGAAATGTTTAGCTTATATGTATCGTTCTATTTCAATGACAATAGTCTTTCGGTTTTTTTGAAAAAGGTTTGGGATCCCTTAAATTTTGGAAACTAAAATTACTTAAATTAAGTATTCTAGAATATCTATAACAGTGACAATTGTTCAGTCTATCTGATAGATACGAAAACCCCTCTCGATTTTTTCGATTTGGATTTTCGCAATCAGATGAAAAGAATAAAGATTCAAATCTTACCTTACATCAGTTTTTTTATCCATCTCATGAAAAAAAAAATGGGATTTCTTTCTTCTTTTCTGTGATCTATTTATCTATTTGAAATCAGTGATGGGTCAATTAAAAAAAAAAGACTTATCTTTTAATGATGTCTAAATAGGAACCTTTTTCCATTCGAAATAGTTTTAATAACTATTTTGAATGATTACTTGTAAGTTGAATCTTTGGTACTCAAAAAGTAGGAAATAGGTCAATCTATCCTATTGAGTCACTTGAAGTAGCAGACTCAAAAAGAACTTATTTATTCGTTTATCTATTTCTATTTCTTTATATATATGTTAAAGATGGTGTCTTGCTAAGACTTCTTCAGAAAAATCTTTACACATATCATATATAGAAGAAAAAGTATAGATTACGCGATGTCTATGTACAACTGAACCAATGACTATTCATGATTCCATGATTGAATCAATTCCATACCGGTTCCAAATTAGAGGAATGTTATGGTAAAACTTCGTTTGAAACGATGTGGTAGAAAGCAACGTGCGACTTGAAGGACAGATCCGTTGTGGATTTTTACATCCGCTATTTTATATTTATATAGGAATGAAGGTGCTCTTGGCTCGACATCGTTTGTTCTGTTCCACTCGAACCCTTCGTTTTTTGCTTTTTGTTGGGTTGTAAATAGTCCACGATGGAGCTCGAGTGGAAAGGATTAATTCATTTCTCGGGGGCAAGGATCTAGGGTTAATGCCAATCAATAAATTGGAACAACTTCGTAAATATATCTTCGAGATAGAAATGGAAAGGATCCAATTTGAGCAAGTTTCCAATTCAAAAGCAAAACCTGTTGGAATTGATCAAACGTTTTCGATCCAAAGTGTATCACGCGGGAATCAACTGTCCGTAGGATTCTTTGATAGAAAGAGAAATCACAAAAAGGGTATGTTGCTGCCATTTTGAAAGGATTAAGAAGCACCGAAGTAATGTCTAAACCCAATGATTTAAAAAAAAGATAAAGGATCCCAGAACAAGGAAACACCCTTTTAATTGTCTCGATAGTCTCAATAACTGGATCAGACTGAAGAATCAAAATAGAATTTTAAACGAGACAAACAAAAGGGGGTAAAGACCACTCAATAAATGAAATTTATTAAAGATTTTTTCCTTTAAGCTATTTGAGAGTTATCCAACTTGAGTTATGAGTACGAATGGTTTCTTTTTCATTTTCAGGAAGGAAGAAGAAAAAAAAGACTTAAATCATAGTCTAATTGATTTTATAGGCTCATTTGTCATTTAGTAGAATTCCATACATAGACAAAACTTCGAATCAAATCATTTTTTCTCGAGCCGTACGAGGAGAAAACTTCCTATACGTTTCTAGGGGGGGTATTGTTCATCTACATCTATCCCAATGAGCCGTCTATCGAATCGTTGCAATTGATGTTCGATCCCGAAGAGAAGGAAAAGATCTTCGAAAAGTGGGTTTTTATGATCCACTGAAGAATCAAACTTATTTAAATGTTCCTGCTATTCTATATTTCCTTGAAAAGGGCGCTCAACCTACAGGAACTGTTCAGGATATTTTAAAGAAGGCAGAAGTTTTTAAGGAACTTCGACCTAATCAAACGAAATTTAATTAAAGAAATACCAAGGGGGGGTAGTGATTTGTATATAACTTTGTATAACTTTTCTCTACTATTTTTTGATTTCCCCCCTTAATCCTGCTTTATTCGTATCTATTTCTCATTGCTTCTGTCGAATTCCATGGTCGATAACAACAAAACCTTAGTTTATTGATCATATAAATCTCAAATTCGGACATTTCATTTCTTTCAATTATGTGGTTTTTGTTGGAATTTGACTAACCAACAAGGAATCCAGTTTGTTTATTCCACTTAGATTGATGAAATACATTAAAAATCCGATATTTTTTTTCC